ACTTTTCCTTGGATTAGCAAATTTATCATGAAAAGTAAAAAGGGGTAAAGTAACTTTGTGTTGATTGTTTTCGAAATGGAAATTTTCTTCTTCGGCATGTAAAAAGGGAATAAATAAATCAATCAAATTTCGGGAGGCTTCATGAAGTGCTTCTTTAGGAGTTAAACTTCCATTTGTCCATATTTCGATAAAGAGTATCTCTTGTTTTTCATTCCCATTCACATAAGAATGAATACTATGATTCGCATTTCGAACGGGCATGAATACAGCATCTATAGGATAACTGCCGTCTTGAAAGTTATTTGGCGTTTTTATACGATATCCACGATTCCTCTCGATTTGTAATTGAATACACAAATTAATTGGTTCTGTTAGGTTAGCTATATGCTGTGTATTATCAACGATTTCTACAGAGGGCGGTAAAATGATGTCTTGAGCAGTTACATACCCAGGACCCTTGACACAAATAGACGCATTACGAGTTCCATACAGATTACTTCTCAATACAATTTCTTTCAAATTCATTAAAATTTCATGTACAGATTCTTGAATACCTACGATGGTAGAATATTCATGTGGTATTTTCTCAGATCTTGCACGTGTAATACATGTTCCTTCTATTTCTCCGAGTAAAGCTCTTCGCATCGCGATGCCTATTGTATCGGCTTGGCCTTTCATAAGTGGGGCCAGAATAAAGCGTCCATAATAAAGACGCTTACTGTCTGCTCTTGATTCAACACACTTCCACTGTAGTGTCCGAGTAGATACTGTTACTTTCTCTCGAACCATAGTAATATTATTTGATCAAATCATTGAATTATTTATTTCTCTTGAAATCTCTTCAATGTTTACACACGTCTTTTTTTGGGGGGCCTACAGCCATTATGTGGCATAGGGGTTACATCCCGTATGAAACTTAATAGTATACCACTTCTACGAATAGCTCTTAATGCCGCATCTCTCCCGAGACCCGGGCCTTTTATCATGACTTCTGCTCGTTGCATACCTTGATCCACCACTGTACGAATAGCATTTCCCGCTGCGGTTTGAGCGGCAAATGGTGTCCCTCTTCTTGTACCCTTGAATCCACAAGTACCGGCGGAGGACCAAGAAATTACTCGACCCCGTACATCTGTAACAGTCACAATGGTATTGTTGAAACTTGCTTGAACATGAATAACTCCCTTTGGTATTCTACGCGCATTCTTACGTGAACCAATACGTCTATTTCTACGTGAACCAATTTTTGGTATAGGTTTTGCCATATTTTATCATCTCATAAATATAAGTCAGAGATATATGGATATATCCATTTCATGTCAAAACAGATCCTGGTTTTTTTTACTGATTTTTTTTACTGATTTTTTGTACATCTGTACATCAGGTCCTTTAGATTTTTGGAGTCCTTTTTTGTTTAAAAAGATTATCCTTGTCTTTGTTTATGTCTCGGGTTGGAACAAATTACTATAATTCGTCCCCGCCTACGGATCAATCGACATTTTTCACAAATTTTACGAACGGAGGCCCTTATTTTCATATTTGTCACTCCTTTTCTTAATTCGGAATCTACTTAATTGGAAGAAAATAAGTTTCTTAAAATTTTTAACTTCGAATTGTATCCCTACGAAAGAATGTTGAAATCAAAAAACCACCTAATTATTTGAGTCTTTACTTTTGAATATACAAATTATATGCCCTTTAGTTGAATCATAAGAACTTACCACAATTTTTATTCTATTTACTGGTAGTATACGTATAAAATTACGTTGAACCTTTCCCGAAGCAAAACCCAGAATCGGATTTTCGTTATCTAAACGAACTCGAAACATACATACCGTTGGGACGTAGTTCAGTAATTAAACCCTCGCAAATCCGTTTTTGTTCTTTCATTCCAGGTAAAACGGCTTTGAAGCATCAACTAATCAAAGAGGCATAATATTAGAAACCTACCCTTTACTCTTTTTTTTTCACAAATATGAAAGTTCCGCATATAATTCGGCTATCAGAAAGATTACCATATATAACACAAAATTTCCCCGCCGATTCCTTCTATTCGAGCCTCTCGGTCTGTCATTATCCCTCGAGAAGTAGAAAGAATTACAATCCCCATTCCGCCTAAAATTCTCGGAATTCGTTGATAGTTAGAATAAATTCGTAGGCCGGGTCGGCTGATCCGTTTTAAATTTAAAACAGTTCTATATGATCCTTTCCTATTTCTCCTATGTCGTAGGGTTAAAACCAAAAAATATTTATTGCTTTCCTGATGTTTTCTCACGTTTTCAATAAAACCTTCTCGTAAAAGGATTTTAACAATATTTTCAGTCATGTTAGTAGATGGTATTCGAACTGTTCTTTTTTCATTCATGTCAGCATTTCGTATAGAGGTTATTATGTCAGCAATAGTGTCTTTACTCATGATAAACTAAGATTATTGTTGCCCCCGAATTTGGATATAATCAACATGCTCTATTTCTTTTTTTCTGAATTCATAAATATTTATGAATTTAAAAAGGTATATGCGTGATATACAAACAATCTACTAATTTAATTTAAATTAATCCATTTCATTCAAATACTATAAACTATATCACGGTATTCCCTTATAATACTTCAGGTGCTAATGAAACTATTTTAGTGAAATTTAACTGTCTTAATTCCCGGGGGATCGCGCCAAAAATTCGGGTTCCCTTTGGATTTCCTTCTTGATCAATAACAACTGCAGCATTGTCATCATATCGTATTATCATACCGTTGTCGCGTTTGAGTTCTTTACAAGTACGTACAATTACAGCTCGGATCACTTCTGATCTTTCTAGAGGTGTATTTGGTACTGCTTCTTTGATTACAGCAACAATAACGTCACCAATATGAGCATATCGTCGATTACTAGCTCCTATGATTCGAATACACATCAATTCTCGGGCCCCGCTGTTATCCGCTACGTTCAAATGGGTTTGAGGTTGAATCATATCTTTTTTTTATTGGTTTTGTCTTTTTCAATGTAAAGGGTGAAAAAAAAAAAAAAAGAAATATTGTTTGTTCAAAACAAAACAAAAAACCTACAATTGTTTTTTATCAAAAAAATTCTTTCCTTTTGTTCTACATTCCTATCCTATACCGAAAGAATGAATTGAGTTCGTATAGGCATTTTTGATGCCGCTATTGAAATAGCCCTTCTGGCTATATTTTCTGCCACTCCGCTCATTTCATAAAGTATTCTGCCGGGTTTAACAACAGCTACCCAATATTCGGGAGATCCTTTCCCCGAACCCATACGTGTTTCTGTAGGTCTTACTGTAACTGGTTTGTCTGGAAATATACGTACCCAGATTTTTCCACCGCGGCGTGCATTTCGTGTCATTGCTCGCCGCCCCGCTTCTATTTGTCTAGACGTGATCCAAGCGGGTTCAAGTGCTTGAAGAGCATATCTACCAAAGCAAATACGATTACCTCGATAAGACATTCCTTTCATTCTTCCTCTATGTTGTTTACGGAATCTGGTTCTTTTGGGGTTATAGTTGATGGTTGTTTATCAATTCCACCCATCTCTACTACAGAACCGGACATGAGAATTTCTTCTCATCCAGCTCCTCGCGAATTAAACGATTAAAAATAAAATACATGGTGAATAATATACTGAATCGGGGGATTCTTTGAAATTTCATTTAATAATTTTTTTCTTTTGATATATAATTAACCGCATATTCTATTTATAGATAATGTCATTTAGGTATAATGAATGTTATAATGAATCTTTATTTTGCTTTTTATTATCATATCGAATTTACTCAAATTTCTAAAAAAAAAATTCGCGGGCGAATATTTACTCTTTCAACATTCAGTTGTAAGATTAGTCTATGACATGACCTTTCAAAAAAAACGATTCTGGTTCGTTCCGCCATCCTACCCACTGAATCATTAGGATTCGTTTTCAATAGAATCTTATGCATTCACAGGTTCTGTCGTTCCCACCACCTCTCGAATAATGATTAGGTCTGAATTCTACAATGGAGCCCCTAATGAAACTTGTTTTTGAGTCAACCCTCTCAGTCTTTATTGGCTCGGGGCTCTTGATTTGTGGTTCTATCCACGTATTTGTCTAATGTCTAATTAGGGATCAATCAGTATTGATGCTTTATTACATTCCTTTTTATGAGATGACTCACAGACCGTACATATTGGAATCATATATCGTTGATATTCTTGTTCTATCTTTCTCTCACCTTTCCATTTATCTGTATACTTTTCTTGCTTTACAACTCATAATCAGATTGGTTTTTCTTTTTTGTTTATGCAAAAAGATTTCAGTTGCTACAAAGATATGACTTATATATCTATATCATATTTTGACTGGCTCTTTCTTTATATCCAGATAATGCGAAGCGATGAGTTGGTTATTAGTTCTATAGTTATTAGTTCGTATTACGGGTTTTTCCATTTTTTTTGAATCCTAATCTTAAAAAAACCAACGAGTCACACACTAAGCATAGCAATTATATCAAATGATTAATCGAATTTTTATTCAACCTTATAGAATTGTTCATTTTTTTTATCACAAAATAGAAATAGAACTAAATACAAGTCAAGTAAATGCTTATTATTCTTCGTCTACAAATATCCAAATTTTGATACCTAATACCCCATAGATAGTTCGAACTGCGTAGGAACAATAATCTATTTTGGCTCGAATGGTTTGTAGAGGAACCCTACCTTCTCTGATCCATTCGACACGTGCAATTTCTTTTCCGTCGATACGCCCTGCAATTTGTACTTGAATTCCTTTTGTACCTGCCTGCTCAGTTAATTCAATAGCCTTTTTCATTGCTTTGCGAAATGAAACTCTATTTTTTAATTGTCCCGCTATAAATTCCGCAAGAATATTGGGGTGCCCATAAGGGTTTACAATTCTTGTAATAGCAATGTTGAGTTTTCGGTTTACACAATTGAGTTCTTTTTGTACATTGAACTGTAATTCTTCGATTTTGCGAGTCCTGTCTTCT